AAGCGAGAGTAGAGATTTTCAATCATGTAAATAAAAAAATAGATAAAAAAAAGAGCCGGCTATCGGAATCGAACCGATGACCATCGCATTACAAATGCGATGCTCTAACCTCTGAGCTAAGCGGGCAGATATAAGAGCAATAGTGTATAGGAATACAGGAAACTAGCAGATCTTAGCTATTTCCTAATGATTCTTATTATTTTTTTCTTTTATTTATTGATTCTTTCAATTTCTTCTATTTCTTAAATATTAGTTATATATTTTAGATTCTATTTAGAAAATAGAAAAGAAAACTATTTAGATCTAGATAAATTAGATATCTAAATAGAAATCTAAATTCAATTTCATATTCATATATATGAAAATGAAATATGAAAAGAAAATATCAATGAAATTAGAATTCAAAATGAAAAAAAAAAGAAGAATAAATATCGACCGTTCCACTATTCAAAACTACACTGTAAAAATGAAGGAGGAGGAAAGGCATATATATATATGTGGTATATATCTATCCATATTGAATTGCGGATAGATCAATGATAAAATCATTTTACATTGAAAAAATAAGGTTTATAGATGAAATGATATAATATAGAATAGAGGAAAAAAATAAAATAACAGCATACACTTTTTTAATATTGAATCATTACCTAATGGATTCAATAGTGCCAAGATAAATGAAAGAGGTGGATGAAATTACAGCTGGATTCTTGTCTCAAAGGAAGGGGATATGGCGAAATTGGTAGACGCTACGGACTTGATTGGATTGAGCCTTGGTATGGAAACCTGCTAAGTGGTAACTTCCAAATTCAGAGAAACCCTGGAACTAAAAAAGGGCAATCCTGAGCCAAATCTTTGTTTCGAGAGAAAAAACGATGAAAGATGAAAAATGAGAATAAAAAGGGGATAGGTGCAGAGACTCAATGGAAGCTGTTCTAACGAATGAAATTGATTACGTTACGTTAGTAGTTAAAAGACTTCTATCGAAATGACAGAAAGGATACGTCTTATATACCTAAGACGTACGTATACATACTGACATAGCAAACGATTAATCACAACCCAAATCTTATATCAAATTCTATTCTGTATCTCTATACTGTATCTCTATATATTTAGATATGAAATTTGAAATTTATATATGAAAATAGAAATCTTCTCTTTCTATTAATCTTTCTATTAATATTCTAATAGTATGATGAGTAATATATTAAGTAATATAATAGTATGAGATAAGGATCTATAAGAAACCCTATATTTCTATTCTTTTTTCATTAGAATGATAGAGATCAAAATCAAAAAGATATATGAAAAATTGAAGAGTTATTGTGAATTAATTCCAATTGAAGTTGAAAAAAGAATAGAATTCAAATATTCAATAATCAAATTATTCATTCCAGAATTTTTGATAGATCTTTTGAAATTGAATCGGACGAGAATAAAGAGAGAGTCCCATTTTACATGTCAATACCGACAACAATGAAATTTATAGTAAGAGGAAAATCCGTCGAATTTTTCAATCGTGAGGGTTCAAGTCCCTCTATCCCCAATAAAAAGCCCATTTTACTTCCTCGCTCTTTATTTATCCTCATCCTCTTTATTCATTTTTTTTCATCAGTGACTCAGTTTAAACAAAATGAAATATCTTTCTCATTTTATTCACTCTGTTCTTTCGCAAATGGATCCAAATATAAATCCTCGTATCTTTTTTAAATCCAATCTCATTTGTTTTGTATAATACGATACGAAGATATATATTCAAGGAATCTCCGTTATTGAAGTTATTGAATCATTCATAGTCTATATCTTTTTTACAAAAAAAGTCTTCTTTTTGAAGATCCAAGAATTTCAGGGGCTAGAGCCAATTTGTTAAGATTTTCTTTTTTAGTTCTTTTCTTTTTTAGTTCTTTTCATTATTGACATAGATAGAAGTACTCTGCTAGGATGATGCACGGGAAATGGTCGGGATAGCTCAGTTGGTAGAGCAGAGGACTGAAAATCCTCGTGTCACCAGTTCAAATCTGGTTCCTGACACGTGAATAATGTATCGGATAGATATTTCTTAATACCTCATACAAATGAAATTAATTCATTAAGACAGATCGGAATAGATATTCTTTACTTTCTTTTTCATTTTTTTCTCTCTTTTTTTTTTCTCCTTTCAATTCTCTTTCTATATGTGATGTGTAATATAGAATGCTCTTATACTTAGTTCTTTTTCTATTCTATTCTTTTCTATTCTACTTATTCTTATACTTAGTTTATACTTATTATCTTATATAATCTTATATATATTTATTTAATCTTATATCTATTTATTATCTATTTTTTTATTTTTTCTATTTCATATTGATCTTATATCTTCTAAATAAATAGAAAGTCAAAGTAAAGAATTCCCTATCTTATATTAACTTTTCTATTAACTTAGAATAATTATAGATAGTAATTATAGTAAGATACTATAGTAATAATATAGTAATATAGTAAGAGTAATATAGTA